AGGACGCTAGGATAGAAAAAGTAGCCACGTTAGGCCTCTTAGCCAAGGTCTTACAGGTATCCCTCGTATGCTCGGTATGAAACTTATTCCTTATGCCCTTCTTTAGCTATTACGCTCGTTAGCATTTTATTAAAGGAAAGTCTTACTGTGATATTCCTATCTATCTCTATCTGGTCAAGGAAAGATCTCTAGTTAGCCCTACTATTATTGGAACTAGGCGGCTATTAGGAGAAGATGATAGACCTATAGATATTATCTTAGAAGTACTCTAAAATGAGAAACTTAACATTAAAAAATGAAATATCAGATTAGGGCCTTTACCCTGGCCTGCTCTAGCCCTTTATCTAGCTGGCTTTCCTTCTTTCCTAGTCTACCATCGAAAGCAACTCAAATAAGAGAATAGTCCTAGCCTGCCCCGGCTCTTTATCTTTGCCTTGGCTTGGAAAAGACTGCAGACTTGGGAGATACTAGAGCTTTTGGTACTCACACTATGGTATGGCCAACAGGTCGGGCTGGCAGGCAACTTCCAACGACATGTAAGGCACCAGCAACTCAAACCCATGTAAAGATATCCATCTGTTAGCTAGAGCCCTACCAGAGACAGAAAGTGGTAAACAAAATGCCTTATACTGACCGAGAACAGGACCAGTCCTTTGGAATGGAGGGAATCAAATACCTTATCGAGCTACAAGCGCACTTAAGTTAAGGTAGAACTTAGCCCTGGTTAACTTGAAGAAAGAAGCTCACTCAGGGTAGAAAGGTAGGACCGTCTACCAGTCCTTGGCATAGGAAGAAATCCAAAACTTGACTTGATAGCTCGGCTTGGGGTACACCCCCGTATAGTACACAACCGATTATATTAATAAAGAAGTTGTGGACTAAGGGGCCGCTTCTCCTTCTATTGAGTATTGAGAGGTCCCCTGGGGAGAGAGGAATTATTGGAGCCCCTCTTCTTCATCTTCTCGTGCTCGGGGGATAGCAGCAAACTGCAGGTATCCTGCTTATTGAATTGAAGAAACTTGGTTAACCCACTCTTTCAACCTAGGGGGGAATTCCTCAATGTCGGGATAGGAAGCACGGGCACTTTTCCATTAATTCAGAAGAGGAAATCGTCGAATCTTTGCAGAGTGACCCAGGAAAGGCAGATCGGGAAGAAGTTCCTTATCTTTATTTAGGAATAGTGACTGGTAACTAAGCGCATCTACTACTCTAGTACTTACTAAAGGAAGGAAGAGAGGCAGGCCGCTCTCTTATAGCAGGAAAGAGAGGGATACATAGAAGGGGTTCTAATCTAGCCGGGATTGGTATAAACATACAGGGAACAAGAGGACGATAGAAAAAAATTAACATCAATAGCAGAATCGTCCGAGGTTAAGAGGCAGTCTCAGATGGGATTCTTCATTCAAAGAGAATCCCACGGGGAGAAGGTTTTTCTTACTTGAGTTCTAAAGCTCTTTAAGGGAAGGATAGAGAGAGGAGGGTCTAATAGGGGTCCCGGGGAAAGCTAAGAGCACTTAGACAATTCACGGGATGAGAGCGAAGCGGAGGGGAAAGAAAGAAAAAATGCTTCTGCCAAGGCAGTCCGTTATCTCCAGTTTGACTCAATCACTTACATGACTTCGATTCAGTCATGCGGGGAATCTATGGAATCCAGAGTCCCTTGCAAATACCATGCTTTAGTGGCAACCATGCACCGCACCACGTGTACCAAAGGAACCTCTAAAGCGTACTGCTCATAACACACATGCGAGGGATGCCCATAGCTACAGTATCGTCGATGACTTGGCATAGTAACATACCGCCATGTCATCGCTTGAGGTCCTTCATTTCTTTCCCAAAAGAAGGCCTTACTGTAAGCATTGGATACCATTGATCCATTGGATCCCAATCTCGATTTCCTAGGTATGCTCGCTCAGTAGAAGGAAGCTACTTGTTCTCTTTCACTAAACCAAACCCACGACATAAATATGTCATGGCGTGCAAAAGCTACTATATACATGAGGCAAGCCATCGCATGGGCAAACGCGACCCTAGTCACAACCACCCTTGCCTGATCCGTCTAAGGACACTTTAAGCCACTCAACTCAGCTCCTGCAAGAGTAGGCCAAAAAGTGCTATAAAGTCGCCCCCCCTATGTTGTAAGTGTAAGGGGCCCCTATTAGAGTAAGGATTTTTTTGGCGGGTCCAACATCAAGAGATGAAGATTTTCTAAGCTGCATACCACGGTGAATCGCAGTAGAGGATAATGCTATGCTAATGAGGCTTCCCACTGAAGAAGAAGTTCTTGAAGTTGTTCGTAGCATGCCTGCTGATAGTGCCCTCCCTATCCTTTAAAGCCGGATGGCTTCTCCGGAATCTTCTACACATCTTGTTGGGAAATCATAAAAGAGGATTTTATGCGTGCGGTTCACAGTTTTTTTTAGAGAAGGTACGATTCCGAAAGCCGTAAATTCCTCTTTCATTGCTTTCATTCCCAAAGTGGAAAATCCTTCTAACTTTGGGCAATTCAGACCCATAAGCCTTTGCAATTATCTCTATAAGATTCTGTCTAAAACCAGCAAACGGAGGAATTAACTTAGACCCTGACTCCACGGAATGAAACTTAAGTAGCCCGGCCCGGGCTTTAGATCTAATTCCGAACTAAGACACCTAAGGCACCGTTCCGTCATGTTCTAGCAGGAGCGCACTGGAGCAACGGATTGATAGTTTGGTCCCGCTTACTTCGACACTGGTCCCGGAGATGGTGAATAGACAGATGCTTTACCGAGGTCAGGGGTTCCAGGAAATGGGGAGTTTATTCCCGCTTTTGAGCTTTCTGGTTCTCTTATCTTCCCTCCAATGGGGAACACACAGAGGAATATTTGGATGGTTCGTCCCCACCGGACAGGTGTTCATTCGCCCCTTCGAACGGATTCAAAAGAAAGAGAAGACGCCCACCAACTCGTACTTTCTCCCTTCTGAGCCCTCATCGGGTGACGGAAACAAGGACTTGGGTTACGGGAGTTCTTCTGCTGTTTATGCCCTGGGTCCGGTCCCAAGCACTGGATATGAGGATGGCAAAGAGTGAGATGGATCGGCACCAGACGTTGGATCATTGCCATCAGAGGGTCACCTAACCTATGAGAAGTGAAGGGACACCTGGTTTCGCTTTCGGGTCTGATAGAGAGCATTGCTTCAATAAGTATTAACAACCCCTCAAATGATGGAGATTCAGACTTCGATTGGGGAGGGATTGGAATCATTCATTGGTGTCAGCAAGGAGGACAGGCGCTTAGCTTCCCTTTGCACCGAAATGGCTTATTCCGAACCCTTGCTTGGGCTTTCATGACCCGCTAGAGAGGATGTGGTTGGGAGTTCATAGCCACTTGGCTCGGAGTAAAGAGAGTGAGGAGCGGAGGGAACAGCATCGGCTGGAATGGGTAGATATTTGGCCGGGGAATGGGCTTAACTCCCGCCTTTGGTTCCGGTGAGTCTATTGGTTCCGGGGCAGAGGGGGATGGGTGGGCATCAACGGAATCGGATCCATGGTTTGATCGATAGCAATCGGAATCACCTTCTTTGGTGTCAGCTAGTTGCTCCGAGCCAGCACCGTAATCTCAGGTGATGGGACCAGCCAGGGAGGTGGCAAAGAGTGAAATCCTGGTACTGCATCCCTCCCCTTCCCTACTCCCGATGGGGACTCAAATGCTTGTTTGGTTGGCCATCCTTCGGATCCAAGAGAATAAGAATGCTTTGGAAGACCAGGAGACGTGGAATGACAAATCCTTGCTCTGGGAGCGGAGGTCCGGATCTTATATATGTCTTTATGATCGATGGCAAGAGATGCGTAGCTTGAGGGCTTAGATGCCGCTTCGTACCTGGGGTGGCAAACGAGAACAATAATTGGATCACGCGACCAACCATAGGAGGAAAAGAAAGCAGCCTCTCTAAACTTCTTACAGGACGTAGTAACTACCTACCCTAATGAGGATATCTAAAGTCTAGTTTAAATGCGTAAGAGAGCCCTTCAGGAACTATCAAAGAGAAGGAAAAGGTTGATGAAGATAGGTTGCTGCTGTTGATCTCTCCTAGGTAGAAGAATACACAAGGCTGGGCCTAGATCAGAAGGCCTCCCTTACTCAACTAAGAGGGAATCCAGGAAGTGAGGCTACAGACTAAACCTAAGAGAGAGACTTGCTATCCTGCATGCCCTTAGCTACAGGAACAAGTAGGCTGGGAGAGGGCTAAGTCTTCCTGGCTGTAAATCAATCGAATACTAGCAAGGGAAAACTAGAAGGGAGACTCCCTTAAAGAACTAACAGCGAATTAAGGTAAGTTAAGCCACATACTACTGTTAGCTGTTACGCTCGTCCCTCTTGCGAGGTTTTTTATTCCTTAGAGTTCTAACAGCAGTAATAAAAACCTTCCTCCGCGCGTCGTCTAGCAGCAAGACTGGCTTAGTTAGCTACCGGCCTCAGGTTTAGACATTCCAGAACCAAACGTAGCTACATACAACTACAGGAACAAGAACTGCAAACTCTCCTCGGTCTCTAGATTGCTTGACTTAAACAAGTGACTTTACTCTCTTTTCTTTCATCTGTGAGATAATGTCTCTAATTCACTCTCGGATCGAACTCTCTTTCTTTTATTATGGAATACCTTTTGCTTTCCGGGTGTAACAACGGGGTTCGGGGGTGTCCCCTGAAACCTACTTCAGTCGAGCAGAACCGGCTTCTAGGACAACTACTAGACTATCTCCGGTCGGTGTTAGAACAAATAGAGTATAGCTTTATGTAACCGAAGGCTAAGTTGTGAGCAAACGTACTCACTAGCGAGGTCACCATAGCACATAAAGCGGAGGTGACCAGAGCATACGAGGGAGTGAGTGAACGACACAAAGAGAATAGATGAGAAATAGGGAGTACACCTCTCGGGTGAGGGGTGTGCTCTCGTCCTCTTCACTGTCCAAGACTTACTGAAAGTGAACTAAGGAAGTCAGTAGAATGGTTGGTAGGGGCTTC